GTTTTTATTAATAATATTTTATTTATAAGGAATATAAATAAACTAGATTTATCTTGATTAATCTAGACAAATAATTAATAATTAATTAATATATATATATATATATATACAATAGATCAGGAATTTAATACATTATTAGTTAGAATATTATAAGTGTTAACGAGAGTTTAATACACTAATAATTAATATATATATATATATATATATATATATATATATTTTAGTCGATAATTTTGTGAAACTCATAAGCAATTGAAAGAATTTGTTTATTACATAATATATATATATATAAGGAAATTAATACATTATAAGTAGGATACTCTAAGTATCAACGAGAGTTAAATATATTAACGATTAGTATATATAATCTAGTAAATAAGTTTGCAAAGGATAATTTTGTGAAACTCATAAGCAATTGAAAGAATTTGTTTATTACATAATATATATATATATATATATATATATATATATATATTTAGGAAATTAATACATTATAAGTAGGATACTATAAGTATTAACGAGAGTTGAATATATTAACAATTAGTATATATAATCTAGTAAATAAGTTTACAAAGGATAATTTTGTGAAACTCATAAGCAATTGAAAGAATTTGTTTATTACATAATATATATATATATATATATATACTGCATACTTTTCTTGGTTTTGGGGTTTGCTAAGAATTTCGTTTGTCTGCAGTTAAGGGGGGTAAGGGGGGTTTGAGCTAGAAAAAATTTTTTCTTTTTAAAGTGTAAGCGTAAGCGTAAGCGTAAGCGTAAGCGTAAGCGTAAGCGTAAGCGTAAGCGTAAGCGTAAGCGTAAGCGTAAGCGTACGTGTACGTGTACGTGTACGTGTACGTGTACGTGTACGTGTACGTGTACGTGTACGTGTACGTGTACGTGTACGTGTACGTGTACGTGTACGTGTACGTGTACGTGTACGTGTACGTGTACGTGTACGTGTACGTGTACGTGTACGTGTACGTGTACGTGTACGTGTACGTGTACGTGTACGTGTACGTGTACGTGTACGTGTACGTGTACGCGTAAACGTATGAAGGGGGGAATCTTAATATAGAATAGTATTATGTCCTTTTAACATTAATAATATTGTCCGTTCTAAGCATTAATGAATATGTGCTTGAAAGTATTTCATTTTATATCCTTTTACATTAATATTTTGTCCTGTAACCATTAAAAGAATTTCTTTATATCATTAATTAAATATTCCATGCTAACCATTATGAGGATACCGGAGGTACACGTTAAGTCCAGCTACAATACATGCATTTGTGTTAGGGCCACGGCGGCCTAGGTGAGTCCAAGCATCCCCAAAAAAAAAAAATACCAAGGGCATGGCACCACAGTTATGCTTCGGCATGGGCTGATTAGACATTAATCCATCGAGATGTCTTATTTAAGAGGAAAGAATGGGCGATTTTAGGTGAGATGGTCCTGAAGAAAGAACCAGATGTCTTGTGAAATACATAGTTAGAAACCCCCAAGTTAAATGGGCCCGGGGCGAGGAGAGGGATACTTTTTACAAGGGTTGTTGGTTTCACGTGAGTTGGTAGATTAAGAGATAACCTAATGGAGGTGATATGCGGGTGGAAGAGAATATTTATTAATAGAATGTGCTATGTACGATATACATTATATGTACTATGTAATATTAATAAACTATAATTGATTTAAATATCCATGTTTTAATAAATTTTCTGTTATTATATAGTTTAATGTATTATGTAATATTTTAGTATAATGTACATGTATATATGCTAGTTGTACATAAATTTTAATGGAAATGTAGTTTAATGTATTATGTAATGTTTAAGTATAATGTACATATATATATGTTAATTATACATAAACTTTAGTGGAAGTGTAATTTAATGTATTGATTTAGTGAATGTATGTGTTTTAATGGGTTAAACCATAGAATGGTAAGTTATATTTTTATTATAAATAATTCAATAATGTAAACATTACATATATAGTTATCCAAGGAGTAGTTTAAGTAGAATATCAGCTTTGGGTGTTGATGGTAGGACTATAGTCTTTTCCTTGAGTGTCTTAGGAGGTCATGCATTCTCTTCTCTGGTTTACAAAACCAGTATATTAATATTATACTACGAAGACTCTTCACTTAAATATGTTGTTTTCAATGAGTCCAACTAGGGGTATAAAAATAAGAATAATAAGAAAATAAAGAATTGATGCTAGTTGGCCAATAATAATATATGGATTTTCTACAGGTTGGCTTCCGATTCAGGTTAGAATTAATAAGTCTGAGGTTAGAAGTCAGAATATACATTGACTTATAGGCCGAAAAATTATGCTTCGTTGTTTAGAGGTGTGCAATAGGGGTATAAGAAATAAGATAAGAATAGATATTAGTAATGCTAGAACGCCTCCTAATTTATTGGGAATTGATCGAAGAATTGCGTAAGCAAATAAGAAATATCATTCAGGTTTAATATGGGGGGGAGTATTTAGAGGGTTAGCTGGGGTATAGTTGTCTGGGTCACCTAATAGATCTGGGAAAAATAATGTTAATGTTATTAAGATAAATAATAGGAAGACTATACCTAAAATATCTTTTATGGTGTGGTAGGGATGAAATGGAATTTTATCAGATTCTGAAATGATTCCTGTGGGATTGTTGGAGCCTGTTTCGTGAAGAAACAATAGGTGAATTATTGTTAGTGCTACAATAACGAATGGAAAAATAAAGTGAAAAGCGAAAAATCGAGTCAAGGTAGCTTTATCTACTGAAAATGATCCTCAAATTCATTGTACTAAGTCTGTTCCAATATAAGGAATAGCGGATAGTAAATTTGTAATTACGGTAGCGCCTCAGAAAGATATTTGACCTCATGGTAGAACATAGCCTATAAAGGCGGTGGCTATTATGATAACTAGTAAGATAACTCCTATATTTCATGTTTCTTTAAATAAATAGGATCCATAATAGATACCTCGGCCAATATGTAAAAAAAGGCATATAAAAAATATTGAAGCACCATTGGCGTGTAAATATCGGATTAATCATCCATAATTTACGTCTCGGCAAATATGTGTAACTGAAGAAAATGCTGTGAGTGTGTCTGATGTATAATGTATAGCTAGAAATAAACCTGTAATGATTTGAATAATTAAACATAGGCCTAATAATGACCCAAAATTTCATCAAGAAGAAATATTTGATGGAATAGGAAGATCGATGAAAGAATTATTAATAATTTTTATTAATGGATGATTTTTTCGAATATTAAGCATTATATTCTTGTAGTTGAATTACAACGATGGTTTTTCATATCATGGGTCACGAGATTTGTCGTGCAAGAATTATGATAATTTATTTAGTATTATTATTCAGTTTAATTTTTGTGGTTGGGTTCATTGGTTTTTCTTCTAAGCCTTCACCTATTTATGGAGGGGTAGGCTTAATTGTAAGTGGTGGTTTTGGTTGTGGCTTGGTGTTAAGTTGTGAGGGTTCTTTTTTAGGTTTATTAGTATTTTTAATTTATTTAGGTGGTATATTGGTTGTCTTTGGTTATACAGCTGCTATGGCTATGGAGGAATATCCTGAGGTGTGATCATCAAATAAAGTTTTATTAAGTTCTTTATTGTTGGGTTGTGTAAGTGAATTATTATTTATGGGTTATTTGATTATGGGGCGTGAATTTAGTTTAAGTTTTGCTTTAGATTTTGATAGTGAGGGTGATTGAGTAATTTTTGATACTGGTGATACTGGTTTTTTTAGTGAGGAAGCTATAGGGGTTACTGCTTTATATAGTTATGGTACTTGATTGGTGGTAGTTTCTGGATGATCATTAGTATTTTGTGTAATTATTATTATGGAAATTACTCGTGGAAATTAAGGGTGAAAATTAATATAATGGACATGGAGATGAAGAATGATATAAAGTATAATTTGATTAATCCATTTTGGTTTGATACGTATTTAGATATTTGTTTATGAAAATTTATTAATATTACTGGTAAATTAAATTCATATCACGTTTGGTCTAATAATAGGTTAGATGAATTTTGGCTATATTTTAAAGTTAAGATTGGAGGTTGGCGGTGGAAAATATTTGTAAAGTAACCTAATATATTTGAGAATATGAAGCTGTGGGAGCTATAAGTTATTTTGAGGTGTTGAGTTATTATGCTTAGGTCTAGTGCTACAATAAAGCCAATTAAGGTAATAATTAAGGCTATAATTTTTATGAATAAAGGTATAGTTATTGGGGGAGTATACATTGGGGTGATATAATGTGTAAATATAAATCCTGCAAAAATACTTCCAATTATTAAACGTTTAATTGAATTATTTAAATTAATATTATTCTCATCTATAGTGATTATAGAACTGTGTCGTGGTTTATTAAGTAAGATTATGATAATTATTCGGGTGCTGTAGACAGCAGTTATTGAGGTTGCTATTAATGTTATTGTTAGGGCTCAGGCGTTTGTATACGACGTATTAATGGCTTCAATGATTAGGTCTTTTGAGTAAAATCCCGATAGGAAGGGGATGCCTGTTAAAGCTATATTTCCGATAATTAGGGCGGTTGATGTGAGTGGTAAGGTTTTATAAATAGCTCCTATTTTGCGAATGTCTTGTTCATCTTTTAAATTATGGATAATTGAGCCTGAACATATGAAAAGTATAGCTTTAAAGAATGCGTGTGTGCAAATATGTAGAAAGGCTATATAAGGTTGATTAATTCCAATTGTAACTATTATTAAGCCTAATTGGCTGGATGTTGAAAAAGCAATAATTTTTTTAATATCATTTTGTGTTAAAGCACATATAGCTGTAAATAGGGTAGTTATAGCGCCTAAACATATAGTTATTGTTAAGATTGTAGAATTATTTGATAGTATGGGGTGGAATCGAATTATTAGAAAAATTCCGGCTACAACTATAGTGCTTGAGTGTAATAGGGCAGATACGGGTGTGGGTCCTTCTATAGCAGCTGGAAGTCAGGGGTGTAATCCAAATTGTGCTGATTTGCCTGCAGCAGCTAATAATAGGCCTATTAAAGGAATGTTAGAATTAATTTTAGTTATAAAAATTTGTTGAAGATCTAAAGAGTTGCAATTTAGTATTAGTCAAGCTATTATTATAATAAATCCAATGTCTCCGATACGGTTATATAGTATAGCTTGAAGGGCTGCTGTATTAGCGTCTGTTCGTCCGTGTCATCAGCCAATGAGTAAAAATGATATAATACCTACCCCTTCTCAACCAATAAAGAGCTGAAATAAATTATTAGCGGTAGTTAAGATTAGTATTGTTGTTAAAAAAATAAGTAGATACTTGAAGAATTTGTTAATATTTGGGTCTGAGGCTATGTATCATACGGAGAATTCTAAAATAGATCAAGTGACAAATAAAGCTGTTGGTAAAAATAGAATAGAGAAGTAATCTAATTTAAAGCTTATGAGAATTTTTGTATTTTGGATTGTCATTCAATGTCAGTTAAAGGTTACTATTTCTTGATCTAGTACAATAAAAATAATTGTGGGAATTAGAGATAGAGTGAAAGCAGTTTTTACAGCTGATTTTACGTGATTGGGAAAATTTTGCATATTATAATTTGGATTAATAGATAAAAAAAGAGGAATATTTATTACTACTAGTGTAGTTAATATTATAGATACTATCATAATTTGTACTTTTATTTGGAGTTGCACCAATTTTTTGGTTCCTAAGACCAATGGATTACTGTCATCCTCTAAAAAGTGAAAAAGCCACATATGCTATGTGTGGTGCTAAGAATTAGCAGTTCTTATAGTCTTTCTCGGTAAATAAGAGGTTAGTGCTCTGATTTTAGATTCACAATCTAATGTTTTAATAAACTATATTTACATAAAGAATTACCTAAAATAATATGAGGATTAATAATTAATAGAATTAGAGGAATAATGTGAAGTATTATAAGAGTATTTTCTCGAGTAAATGATGGTTTAATATTTTTAATATGATGCGAAGGTGATCCTCGTTGTGTTATAATAATTATATATAAAGTATATAGCACTGTAATTATTATGTTAAACCCTGTTAGAATAATAGAGAGATTTGCTCAAGAGTATAATGATATTAAAATTAGAAATTCGCCAATTAAATTGATAGTTGGTGGGAGAGCTAAATTGTTTAAGCTAGCAATTAATCATCATGTTGCTATTAGAGGTAAAATAATTTGTAAGCCTCGGGTTAGAAATATAGTACGACTGTGGGTGCGTTCATAATTAGTGTTTGCTAAACAAAATAGTAGTGAGGAAGTTAGGCCATGAGCAATTATTAAAGTGGTGGCTCCTATATAACTTATGGGAGTTTGAATTATAATTGCTGCAATAACGAGTGCTATGTGGCTTACTGATGAATAAGCAATTAATGATTTTAAATCGGTTTGACGGAGACAGATACAACTAGTTATAATTATGCCTCATAGTGAAAGAATAATAAATGGATAATATATGGTATTTGTAAGTGGTTCAGTTAATATATTAATTCGTATTATTCCATATCCTCCTAGTTTTAATAAAATAGCGGCTAAGATTATTGATCCTGCGATTGGAGCTTCAACATGAGCTTTTGGAAGCCATAAATGAATTCCATATAGAGGCATTTTTACTAGAAATGCTATTGTACATGATAATCATAAGAGAGAATTGGATCAGTTGTTAGAGTAGTAGTCTGTAGATAATTTAATTAAAATGAAATGTATAGAACCATTTATTTCTTTTAGATATAATAGTGATACTAATAAAGGTAAAGATCCTGCTAGAGTATAGAATAGAAAATAAGATCCAGCATTAAGGCGTTCAATTTGATTACCTCATCGTGTAATGATAATAAGTGTAGGAATTAGAGTAGCTTCAAATAAAATATAAAATATAAATATTTCTGATGCTGTAAATGTTATAACTAATAAAATTTGTAATAAAATTAATATAGAGATAAATAGTTTTTTATGAGTTGAATTTTCTTTTTGAAGGTGATGTTGACTAGCAATAATTATTAAAGGAAGAAGTCAGGTAGTAAGGATAAGTAGTGGAGTTGATAAATTGTCTGTGAAAAAGGTAATAGAAATATTTATTCATATATAATGTTGTTTATTAATATATATTAAGCTTGTTAATGCAATTAGAAAACTATATAGGGTGATGTTAATTCATATATATTTATTCTTAGATAATCATGTGAGTGGAATAAGTATAATAGTTGGTAAAATTATTTTTAGCACTTTAATAAGTTTAGGTTTTGTACATAGTCATTGCCATAATAATTAAATATTTTTACTAATAGAGCTAAACCTAATGCTGCTTCACAGGCAGCAAAAACTAGAATAATAAGGGGTACTATGTATATTGTGGTGAAGTGTATATTAAGTGAAATGAGTGAAAGAAAAATATATATGGCTAATATTATGCCTTCTAGACATAGTAATGAAGATATTAGATGGTGGCGATAGAGTAATGTACCAATTAAAGCAATTATAAATGCTAATATTACATTTATATATACGATAGACATTTGGTAATTATGATTTTAATCATAATCTAATGAGTCGAAATCATTAATTTTAATTTAAACTAATTACCTTATTCGTTTCATTCTAACCCGCCTTTTATTCATTCATAGGTTAAACTTAGGGCTAATGTTATAATGAGAACAATAACAATTAAGATAGAGGTTGTTGCTTTTAGTGAGTTTATAAGTCAGGGGATTGGTAGGAGTAAAGCAATTTCTAAATCAAACAATAAAAATGTAATTGCTACTAGAAAAAATTTTATAGAGAAAGGTAAACGTGCTGATCCTAGAGGGTCAAATCCACATTCATAAGGACTAATCTTTTCTACATATGAATTAAGTTGAGGTAATAAAAATGCAATAGTTATTAAAACAGAGGCTAGAGTAATGTTTGTAAAAATTATAATTACTATAGTTATTACCCTTTCTCAAGAAATATTGAGCCTAATTGATTGGAAGTCAATTGTACAGTTGTGTGTAATACTAAAAGGGTATGATCCTCATCAATAAATTGATACATAAAGAAATAGTCAAACAACGTCTACAAAGTGTCAATATCAAGCTGCAGCTTCAAACCCAAAATGGTGATTAGATGTAAAATGGAATTTTAGTTGACGTATTAGGCATACAAGAAGAAAGGATGAGCCGATAATTACATGTAAGCCGTGAAATCCTGTAGCTATAAAAAATGTGGATCCATAGATACTGTCTGCGATTGTAAAAGGTGCTTCATAGTATTCTATAGCTTGTAATAAGGTAAAATATAGGCCTAAACTGATTGTAATAATTAAAGCTTGAATGGCGTTGATTCGATTTTTTTCGAGAATACTATGGTGGGCTCATGTGACTGATACACCAGAGGCTAAAAGAACTGCTGTGTTGAGTAGAGGAACTTCAAGTGGGTTAAGGGGTTTTACTCCGGCAGGAGGTCAATAACCTCCTAGTTCTGTAGTAGGTACTAGACTAGAATGATAGAATGCTCAGAAAAAGCCTGCAAAAAATAGTACTTCTGAGATAATAAATAATACTATGCCATAACGTAGGCCTTTTTGTACAATTGGGGTGTGGTGTCCTTGAAATGTTCCTTCTCGAATGATATCTCGTCATCATTGATATATAGTTAGGCAATTAGTAGTTAAGCCTAAAATTAATAGAAATATGGAATTAAAATGAAATCATATTATGAGACCAGAAGTTATTAGTAGGGCGGATAAGGCTCCAGTTAATGGTCAGGGGCTGGGATTAACTATATGGTAGGCATGTGTTTGGTGGTTCATTATGAATTGTCATGTAAATAAAGACTGACTAAAAGTGTAAACACATAAGCTTGAATTAGAGCTACAGCAATTTCTAGAATAGTTAATAGAAGAAGAATAGTGAATGTAATTATAGCTGTAGAAGTATAAATTGTGATGAGGTTAAGTGTTGCGCTTCCAATTAAGTGAATTAGTAAATGTCCTGCTGTAATGTTAGCAGTTAATCGAACAGCTAGGGCCATGGGTTGAATGAATAGACTAATTGTTTCAATAATAATAAGTATAGGAATAAGGGGTAGTGGTGTTCCTTGTGGTAAAAAATGAGCTAATGAAGATTTTAATTTTAGGCGAAAACCTAAAATAACAGTTCCTGCTCATAAAGGAATTGCTATACCTAAATTTATAGAAAGTTGAGCTGTTGGTGTAAATGTGTGAGGTAAGAGGCCTAAAATATTTGTTGATGCAATGAATATAATTAGTGAAATCAATAATAGAGTTCAGGTTTGACCTTTTACGTTATGAATATTCATTATTTGTTTAGTAACAGTTTTGATCACTCATTGTTGTAATGCTATAATTCGATTAGTGATTAATCGTGAATGTTTAATAAATAGTAGGCTAGGGAATATAATAATTAAAATAGTTACTGGAAGGCCTATAAATGTAGGGGTAATGAAAGAGGTAAATAAATTTTCGTTCATTTGTGTTCTCATGGCTTAGGGGAGCTTATAATAATATAATTTTTTGGTTCTGGCTTAATAAACATTTTATGTGAAGAGATTTTTAGTTGTATAATGACAAAAAGGGTAAAAATTATAGTTATAATTATTATAAATCATGTAGATGTATCTAGTTGAGGCATTTACACTAAGGGAAATAAAGGTTTCCTATCTTTAACTTAAAAGGTTAATGCTATTAGCTTCTTAGTGCTTAGATTATTGATAATGATCATTTTTCAAATTGATTAAGAGGAATAGCTTCGATAGTGATTGGTATAAAGCTATGATTAGCTCCACAGATTTCTGAGCACTGTCCGTAGTATAAACCAGGACGAGTGATTATTAAGGTAGCTTGATTAAGTCGTCCGGGAATTGCATCCGTTTTAATTCCTAATGAGGGAATGGCTCAGGAGTGAAGAACATCTTCTGATGAAATTAGAATACGGGCTGTAATATCTGTGGGAAGAATAACTCGATTATCTACTTCTAAAAGCCGAAATATGCCTGGGTTAAGATCAGAGGTTGGAACTATATAAGAATCAAAAGATAAATCTTCGAAATCAGAGTATTCATAACTTCAGTACCATTGATGGCCTATTGTTTTTATTGTAAGTGAAGGGTCATTTATTTCGTCTATTATGTATAAGATACGTAGGGATGGTAAAGCAATTAAAATGAGAATAACTGCGGGTAAAATTGTTCATACAGTTTCAATTTCTTGAGCATTTACAGTACTAGTGTGTATTAATTTTGTGGTAAGTATAGCGGAAATAATATATAAAACTAATGAACTAATTAAAAATACAATTATTAAAGTATGATCATGAAAATATATAAGTTCTTCTATGATGGGAGAAGTAGCGTCTTGTAAACCTAATTCTAAGGGGTAAGCCATAAGAGGAATAAAGGGTTTTAACCTTTAATTTTACTTTGACAAAGTAATGTATTTATTAATACTAACTCCTCTTGTTTTGAGAAAGTTATAGAGGTTATAAGATTGGCTTGAAACCAGTTTTTGGGGGTTCAATTCCTTCCTTTCTTATTTGGTTAAAACATATGTTGGTTCTTCAAATGTGTGATATGGGGGAGGGCATCCATGAAGTCATTCAATATTTGTATTTGTAAATTCAACTTTGAGTACTTCTCGTTTTGCGGCGAATGCCTCTCAAATCAAGAATATTATTAGTATAACGGCTGTTAATGAAATAAATGACCCTATTGATGACACTGTATTTCATGTTGTGTAGGCATCAGGATAGTCAGAATATCGTCGTGGCATTCCTGCTAATCCAAGGAAATGTTGAGGGAAAAAGGTAATATTCACTCCTATAAACATAATGATAAAATGAATTTTAGCTCATGTATCATTTAATGTATAGCCTGTAAGTAGAGGGAATCAGTGAATAAATCCGCCAATAATTGCAAATACAGCTCCTATAGATAAAACATAATGGAAATGAGCTACTACGTAGTAAGTGTCATGAAGAACAATATCTAATGATGAATTAGCTAGTACAATCCCTGTAAGGCCTCCTACAGTAAATAAAAAAATGAAGCCTAGAGCTCATATTAGTGCTGGTGCTCAATTAATATGTCCTCCATGTAGTGTTGCTAATCAACTGAATACTTTAACTCCAGTAGGAATAGCAATAATTATAGTTGCAGATGTAAAATATGCTCGGGTGTCTACATCTAATCCTACTGTAAATATATGATGGGCTCATACAATAAAGCCTAAAAATCCAATTGATATCATTGCTCAAACTATTCCTATATAACCGAATGGTTCTTTTTTACCTGAGTAATAAGTTACAATGTGAGAGATAATACCGAATCCAGGAAGGATTAAAATGTAAACTTCAGGGTGGCCAAAAAATCAAAATAAATGTTGATATAAGATGGGATCACCTCCTCCGGCAGGGTCAAAAAATGTTGTATTAATATTTCGGTCTGTTAGTAACATAGTGATGCCAGCGGCTAAAACAGGTAAAGCTAATAATAAAAGAACAGCTGTAATTAAAATGGATCAGACAAATAAAGGGGTTTGATATTGAGATATAGCTGGTGGTTTTATATTAATAATAGTGGTAATGAAATTAATTGCTCCTAAAATGGATGAGACACCGGCGAGATGGAGTGAGAAAATAGCTAAATCAACAGAGCAGCCTGCATGTGCTATATTCCCTGCTAGTGGAGGATAAACAGTTCAGCCTGTTCCTACCCCTGCTTCTACTATAGAGGATGCAAGAAGAAGCAGAAATGAGGGGGGAAGAAGTCAGAAACTTATATTATTCATTCGGGGAAAAGCCATATCAGGGGCTCCAATCATAAGTGGTACTAGTCAGTTTCCGAAACCCCCAAGTATAATAGGTATAACTATAAAGAAAATTATAACGAATGCATGGGCTGTGACAACAACATTGTAAATTTGGTCATCACCCATTAGGGCTCCTGGTTGTCCTAATTCAGCTCGAATTAATAAGCTGAGTGAAGTGCCTACTATGCCTGCTCAAGCTCCAAATAGTAGATAAAGAGTGCCAATGTCTTTATGATTTGTAGAGAAAAGTCAGCGAGAAATTAACATAGGTAAAATGGCTGAGATATAAGTATTAGACTGTAAATCTAAAGACAGAGAATAGACCTCTTTTTACCATAGTCCTGTAGTGTATTAACATGTTGAATTGCAAATTCTAAGAAGCAGATATAATTGCTGCCGGGGCTTCTCCCGCCTCTTCCCCTTTTTAAAAGGCGGGAGAAGTAGGTTGAAACCAAATAGTCTTGGTATTTAGCTGTTAACTAAAAGTATACGGGATAGAGGCCCGTCAATCTAGTGAGGATCTAGCTTAATAAAAGTGATTGATTTGCATTCAATTGATATAAGATATAATCTTGTGATTCTTAATTTCAGGAATTAGATTTAAATTTATATCTGCTTAGGGCTTTGAAGGCTCTTGGTCTTTTTAACCTAAATTCCTATTAATAAAAACTTATTAATATAGGTATGAGTGGAAGTGATATAATAGAAACAATAGAAAAAATAATTATAATGAAAGAATAATTGTTTGATTTTGTATATAATCAGTATATTTTTGTATTATTTATTGATGGAAATATAGTTAATGATGTGGAGTAAATTAGTCGTATATAAAAAAATAGATTAATTAGTGCTAGTATTAGTATAATTAATGCTAGTATTATATTATTATTTTTGAGTAATTCTTGAGTTACTATTCATTTTGGTAAGAATCCTGTTAGTGGTGGTAGTCCTCCTAGAGATATAAATATGAGTGCTAATAGTGAGGCTACAATAGGTGATTTGTTACAAATTAATGATAAATTTGAGATATTGGTTGAAGAATTATGTTTAAAAATTATAAATAATGTGATGGTTATAATTATATAAATGGAGAAATTAAGAATTATAATATTAGGGTTATAACATAGGATTGCTATTATTCATCCTATATGGGCGATTGATGAAAAAGCTATTATTTTTCGTAATTGTGTTTGATTTAGTCCTCCTCATCCTCCTAGTATAATAGATAGGAGAGCTGAAGTAGTTATAATATTGGAGTTTAGTGTGGGGTAAAGTGAGTATAAAATAGATAAGGGGGCAATTTTTTGTCAGGTGAGAAGAATTATGCTGGAATTTAGGTGTAACCCTTGAGTTACTTCAGGGAGTCATAAATGGAAAGGAGCAGCTCCAAGTTTTATTAACATGGAAATTGTGATAATTGTAGATAATGTTGAATTATTAATATATATAATAGTTCATTGTCCTGTTAATATTAAATTAATTGAGATTGATATTATAAAGATAATTGAAGCTGTTGTTTGAACTATAAAATATTTGATTGCAGATTCTGTAGATCGGGAATTTTGTTTATATGTTATAATTGGGATTATTGCTATTAAGTTTATTTCAAATCCTGTTCAGATTAAAAGTCAATGTGAACTAATTAATACTATAATTGTACCTATTACTAATATATAATAAATGAAATAGGCTAAAATTGGATTCATGGCTAGTACGGGAAGGATAATATCCAACATTTTCGGGGTATGGGCCCGATAGCTTATTTAGCTGACCTTACTAGGGTATAGTGAAATTAGGTAGCACGAAGAAATTTGAATTCTTATGAGTAGGTTCGATTCCTATTACTCTAGAAATAAGAGGATTTAGACCTCTATTATTTACTCTATCAAAGTAATTCTTTTATCAGACATATTTCTTATTGAGGAGGAAGACTTGCTAATGTAATTGGTAGTGATGAATATCATATACATAAAGCTAGTGTTAGTGGTAGAAAATTTTTTCATAATAGATATATTAATTGATCATAGCGAAATCGAGGATAAGATGCTCGTACTCATAAAAATACTATTGTTATTAAAATTATTAAGGGAATGAGTTTTAGGGTAAATATTTCAGGTAATAGAATATTGTTAGAGGGGGCTAAAAATAGAATTGTAGTTAAAGTATTTATTATAATAATGTTAGCATATTCGGCTAGGAAAAATAGTGCGAATGGTCCTGCTGCATATTCTACATTAAAGCCTGATACTAATTCAGATTCACCTTCTGTTAAGTCAAAGGGGGCTCGATTTGTTTCGGCTAGCGTGGAAATAAATCATATTATTGCTAAGGGTCAGGTAGGAATGAGTAATCATATGTTTTCTTGTGTATAAATTAAGTTATTGAGTGAAAAAGAGCCATTGAATATTAGAAGTGATAGAAGAATAATGGCTAATGTTACTTCGTAGGAAATTGTTTGGGCTACTGCTCGTAGGCCACCAATTAGTGCATATTTTGAGTTTGATGCTCATCCAGATCATAAAATGGAGTAAACTGCTAGACTAGAAAGTGCTAAAATAAATAATAAATTTAAGTTAATATTAACTAACGATTGAGGTATAGGTAGAGGTACTCATAATATTAAGGCTAATGTGATAGCTAGAATAGGGGCTGTAATAAAAAGTAGTATGGAAGATGAGACAGGGAGAATTGGTTCTTTTGTAAATAGTTTTACTGCATCGGCGATTGGTTGAAGAAGGCCGAAAGGTCCTACAATATTGGGACCTTTACGCAGTTGTATATAACCTAATACTTTTCGTTCAACTAATGTGAGGAATGCTACAGCTAATAAAATGGGGATAATAAGACATAAAATATTTACTATTAATATATGTTAGAGAGAGGATTTGAACCTCTGATTATAAAAGCTTAAATTTTATGCACTTACCGGGCTCTGCCACACTAACAAGCCCTTCTCTTGGGCTTAATAAGGCTAATATATATATATATATCAATCTAGGTTGAGATTATATCATCTATACTTGATATAAGGCTCTATTATATTAGTTGGCCTTGTTTCTCTGGTCCTTTCGTACTGGGAGAGACTTTTAATAGATAGAAACCGACCTGGATTACTCCGGTCTGAACTCAGATCACGTAGGACTTTAATCGTTGAACAAACGAACCTTTAATAGCTGTTGCACCATTAGGATGTCCTGATCCAACATCGAGGTCGTAAACCCTAATTGTCGATATGAACTCTTGAATAGGATTGCGCTGTTATCCCTAGGGTAACTTGTTCCGTTGATCAGTTAAACTACTGGATCAATAATTGATTGAACTTTGACTTGTAAGTCTAAGATAAAATCATTCGGAGGATTTTTTGTTCTCCGAGGTCACCCCAACCAAAGTATATTATTATTAAAGTTATATTTATACCTTTAGGTTTAACTATATTACAGTTAATATTTAAACTAAAGCTCCATAGGGTCTTCTCGTCTTATTTTAGCATTCCCGCCTTTTCACGGGAAAGTCAATTTCACTGATTTGAATTAAGAGACAGTTAAGCCCTCGTGTGGCCATTCATGCAAGTCCTTAATTAAAGAACAAGTGATTATGCTACCTTTGCACGGTCAGGATACCGCGGCCGTTGAACTATGTCACTGGGCAGGCAGTGCCTCTAATACTAGTAATGCTAGAGGTGATGTTTTTGGTAAACAGGCGGGGCTTGTATTTGCCGAGTTCCTTTTAATTCATTTAATCTTTCCTGAGTGCATACCTGTGTTGGGCTAACAAATTTATTAATGGGTTTTTAATTTATATATTTATCCATTAAGGTATTGTTAACTATCAGTGAATTATTCGTTCTGATATAAAATTATGCTAGGAGAAAATATTTCTTGTTACTCATATTAGCAGTATTTCTTCTATATATTTAATAGATTAGTCCAATTTTATACCAGGAATTGAAGATATAGTTTTGGTATTAAATTTGTTGTAATTGTTGAGCTTTAACGCTTTCTTAATTGATGGCTGCTTTTAGGCCTACTATGATAATTGTATTTATTATTCACTGGTTAGGGTTGTATCCCTAATTCTAAGAGCTGTCCCTCTTAGAATTATATTTTAAATTTACATTTTATTAAATATTATGAAGGTAAATTTAAAGTTGAACTAAAATTCTTATTTGGACAACCAGCTATCACCAGGCTCGATAGGCTTTTCACCTCTATCTAGCAATCTTCTCACTATTTTGTCACATAGATGAGTTGACTCATAAAGTTGTTGTTAGATAGCTCGTCTGGTTTCGGGGTAATTAGCTTAAGTTCTCTTTGCTAATTTTATTCTGGCTAAATCATTATGCAAAAGGTAAAAGATTTAATCTTTGCTATTTATTACTTTAAATTATCTTTCAATCGTTCCCTTACGGTACTTTATCTATTGCGCTATATAAATTTTCTATCTCCTATACTAATATATGGAAGTAAATGATTTAATTAAATTTATAATTATATTTAATATTACTATTATAATAGGCTAGCTTTAGTTCGAAGTGTCCATAATGGTAGAATCTCCTGGGTGTAAAGCAGTCGCTTTATTTTAAGCTACACTCCGATTGTCCAAGTACACTTTCCAGTATACTTACCTTGTTACGACTTATCTCTTCTTATATATTATTATCGTTGCAATATAAATTAATATATGTATACATATACGATTTAATGTATTTGAAGAGGGTGACGGGCGGTGTGTGCATGCTTCATTGCCGAGTTCAATTAAGCACTCTATTCTTAATTTACTACTAAATCCTCCTTCAATTTTCAGTTTCATGAAAATTTCCGTTATGCTTTTAAAAAAAAAGAATGTAGCCCATTTCATTCCAATCTATAGGCTGCACCTTGACCTAACTTTTTTATGTTGAAAATTATTGTGCTTACTTTTTTTCCTTTTTAGGGTTTGCTGAAGATGGCGGTATAAAGGCTGAATTAGCAAAGATTGGTAAGGTTGAGCGGGGTTTATCGATTATAGAACAGGCTCCTCTAGGGGGTATAAAGCACCGCCAAGTCCTTTGAGTTTTAAGCTGTGGCTCGTAGTTCTCTGGCGTATAGTTTTGTTAGGTAACTATCTAGGTTTAGGGCTAAGCATAATAGGGTATCTAATCCTAGTTTGGGTCTTAGCTCACGTGTATTAAGAGCTTATGAAAACACTTTTGTGGTTGATTTTAATATATAATTTGAGCTTTTTACATCTAAATTATTTTTTAGTTTCATTATATGAATATCTTAAACACTCTTTACGCCGATTGCCTATTTATGTGGGTTAATCGTATGACCGCGGTGGCTGGCACGAGATTTACCAACCCTAAAAATCAGTATAACTTAGTCAAACTTTCGTTCATAGCTCAATATTTATCACTGCTGTTTCCCGTGGGGGTGTGGCTAAGCAAGATGTCATAAGCAACTTTCGTACGTGTACTTGATATCTGCTCCTTTATACCATATCAGGGTTAGAGGGCATTTGCACTGGGTAGCTGATACTTGCATGTGTAAATTTACTGACAATAAATAGGAAGGCTGGGACCAGACCTTTAAATGGAAGATGTTTACGGGGTAGAGCCCTTCTAAGCATTTTCAGTGCTTTGCTTTAATTTTAAGCTACGTTAAC